TTTATACACTTTTTCAGAAATGATAGAACGGAAAATTTTTTTGTACACGACAGAAAAAGTATCCCGTGAGGGCCTGTATAATTATTGGGTTTATACCAATGAACAAAAAAAGTACAACATGAATAATGAATTATTAAGTCGAATAAAAGTTCTAGAAAAAGAAAAGAGATCTCTTGTTATAGATATGCTCGAAAAAAGGACCAGATTGTACAATGATGAAAATGAACAAAAATGCTTGCACAAAACATATGATCCTCTTTTGAATGGACCATATCGCGGAACAATAAAAAAATTATATTCAAAGAATGATTTAATCAGCAATAGAAATAGAACAACGGAAGATGCCATAGAAACGTTTTGGATAAATAAGATTCATGATATACTTTATATATATAATGATTCCCGAAAATTTGAACATCAAAAAAATTTACTTGATGGGGAATCGGTATTGAATTTTATTGGAAATTCTTTATCCTCAATATCAATAGGGAAATTTTCTTTTGAATCCACACATAGTTTTAATTTGAAAAAATTTTCTTTGTTGTCTTTATTAGCAGAACAAAAAACGATTGATTTAGAAAGTCAAGCAAAAGCTTTAAAATTTCGAATTGATGGAATTACAACTGATCTCAATGATGAAACGACAATTAGAAATAAATCTATTGGAATAGAAGAAATTTTGAAAAAGGTTCCTCGGTGGTCATATAAATTGACCAATGGTTTAGAAGAAGAGGACGAAAATGAAGAAGAATCAACGGAAGATCCCGGGCTTCGTTCAAGAAAAGCCAAACGTGTGGTAATTTATACTGATAACGATCAAAATACCAATTCTATTACTACTAATAATAGTATTAGTAATAATGATGAAGTGGAAGAAGTAGCTTTGATACGTTACTCACAACAATCTGATTTTCGTCGGGATATAATCAAAGGATCCATGCGTGCTCAAAGACGTAAAACAGTTACTTGGGAAATGTTTCAAGCAAATATGCATTCTGCACTTTTTTTGGATCGAATAGACAAAACATTTTTTTTCTCTTTTTTTGATATATCTGAAATGATAAATAGAATTTTTAGGAATTGGCTGAGAAGAGAACCAGAATTGAGAATTTCCGAATGTGAAGAAGAGACAAAAGAAAAGGGGAAAAAATACAAGGAAAAGAAAGAGGAAAATAAACGGATACGGATAGCAATATCCGAAACTTGGGATACCATTATATTTGCTCAAGCAATAAGGGGTTCCATGTTAATAACGCAATCTTTTCTTAGAAAATACATTATATTGCCCTCATTGATAATAGCTAAAAATATCGGTCGTATATTATTATTCCAATTCCCCGAGTGGGACGAGGATTTGAAAGAATGGAATAGGGAAATGCATGTTAAATGCACCTATAATGGTGTTCAATTATCAGAAACAGAATTTCCAAAGGATTGGTTAACAGACGGTATTCAGATAAAGATTCTATTTCCTTTCTGTCTGAAACCTTGGCGAAAGCCTAAGGTACGATCTAATCTAACGAAAAAAAAAAGAAAAAAAGAAAATTTTTGTTTTTTAACAATCTGGGGAATGGAAGCAGAGCTTCCCTTCGGTTCTCCCCGAAAACAATCTCCTTTTTTTGAACCTATTTATAAGGAACTCGAAAAAAAAATTCGAAAAGTAAAAAAGAAATTTTTTCGAGTTTTAAGAGTTTTCAAAGAAAGAAAAAAATGGTTTCTGAAAGTTAGGAAAGAAAGAACGGGATGGATCCTCCCAATAGTTCTAATTCGAAAACAAATAATGAAAGAATTTGAAAAAGTAAACCCAATTTTCTTATTTAAATTGAGTAAAGTGAAAGTATATGAACCACATGAAAAGAAAAAAAGTGACAAAACTCCTAATAAGATTACTCGTGAATCGAGTATTCAAATTCGATCTATGAATTGGACAAGTTATTCACTCATAGAAAAAAAAATGAAAGATCTTGCCGATAGGACACTCACAACAAGGAATCAAATAGAACAAATCACAAAAGACAATAAAAAAATAGCTATAATTTGTGATGGTAAAAGATTGGAATCGTGTAAAAATATTTTTCAGATACTCAAAAGACAATACATTCGATTATTACGTAAATCAGATTATTTTATGAAATCTTTCATCGAAAAAATATACATAAATATCTTCCATATTTTCAATATCAATATACAACTTTTCTTTGAATCAAAAAAAAAAAATTTGAATAAATCTACCATTTACAACGATGAAACAAATCAAAATACAATGAACTTTATTTCGACTCTAAAAAAGTCCTTTTCTAATAGTATTAATAGTACTACTCTTATTACTGAAATTAGTAATAATTCAAATATTTATTACAACTTATCCTCCTTGTCTCAAGCATATGTATTTTACATATTATCGCAAACTCAATTATTTAACAAGTATGACTTGAGATCTATACTTCACTATGACAGAACTTATCCATTTCTTAGGGATACAATTAAGAATTATTGTATGACACAAGGAATATTTGATACCAAATCAAGGTACAAGAAAATTCATAAGTCTGAAATAAATGAATGGAAAAACTGGTTAAGGGATCATTATCAATACAAATTATCTCAGACGAAATGGTTTCGATTAGTACCCCAAAAATGGGGAAATAAAGTAAATAAACATTATATAATTCAAAATAAAGATAAAGACTCAATAAAATTGGATTCATATAAAAAAGACAAAGACCAATTAATTCATTACATGAAACAAAATCATAATTATGATGCAGTGGATTCATTAACGAGTCAAAAAGAAAAATTGAAAAAACACTACAGATATGATCTTTTATCACATGAATATATGAATTATGGGAATAGAGAGGACTCATATATTTATGAATCTACATTACAAGTAAATGGGAACCAAGAAATTCCATATAATTTATACACAATGAAAGCCGAATCATATTATATATTAATAACTATAGTTATTAATGATTACCTAGAGGAAGGATATATTGTTGATATGGATCAAAATATGAATAGAAAATATTTTGATTCTAGAATTCTTTGTTTTTCTATTAGAAAAAATATTGATATTGAAGCTTGGATCAATGCGCATATCGATACCAAGATTAATAAAAATCTTAAGACTGAAACTAATAATTATCAAAAACTTGAAAAAAAAAAACTTTTTGTTTTTGATTGGATAGGAATGAATGAAGAAAGATTATATCATAAGATATCAAATCCAGAACCTTGGTTCTTCCCAGAATTTGGGCTACTTTTTAATGCGTATAAAATTAAACCACAGATCATACCAATTCAATTACTTTTTTTTAATTTTTATTTCTATGAAAATCTTAGTCAATCTAATAACATTAACTTAAATCAAAAAAAGAATCCTCATATATCATCTAATCAAAAAGAATATCTTGAATTTGAAAATTCCAACCAAGAAAAAAATGAACAACAAGGCCAAGGAGATCTTAGATCAGATCTACGAAAACAAAAAAAGAAAAAAGATGTTGAAGAGAATCATACGAAATCAGAAATTAAAAAACATAAAAAGAAAAAACAATCCAAAAGCAATAAGGAAGCAGAACTCTATTTTTTCTTGAAAAAATATTTCCTTTTTCAATTAAGATGGGATGACTCCTTGAATCAAAGAATGATCGATAATATCAAGGTATATTGTCTCCTACTTAGACTAATAAATACAAAGGAAATTGTTATATCCTCGATTCAAAGAGGAGAGATGTGTCTGGATGTGATGCTGATTCAAAAGGATCTAGCTCTTACAGAACTAATAAAAAAAGGAATATTGATTATCGAACCAATTCGTCTATTTCTAGAAAGGGGTGTAAAATTGATTATATATCAAACCATAGGTATTTCATTGATCAATAAGAACCAAACTAATGGAAAATACCCCAAAAAAAGATATGTTGATAAGAAAAGTTTCGATAGATACATTGGACGATATAACAATATGCTTGCGAATGGAGACAAAAATCATTATGATTTTTTTGTTCCTGAAAATATTCTATCTCCTAGACGTCGTAGAGAATTAAGAATTCTAATTTGTTTCAATTCCTGTAATTGGAATGTTGTGGATAGAAATCCAGCATTTTGCAATGAAAACAAGATAAAAAACTACAGACAATTTTTGAATAAGCATCTTAATACAGATACAAATAAATTCACTACAGATACAAATAAATTCACTAAATTCAAATTCTTTCTTTGGCCCAATTACCGATTAGAAGATTTAGCTTGTATGAATCGTTATTGGTTTGATACCAATAATGGCAGTCGATTCAGTATGTCAAGGATACATATGTATCCGCGATTCAGAATTATCTAATGATATATTTCCTATCTAATCAGATAATATGCGAGATATCTAGTAGATAAAAGCAAAAAAAAAAATATACATATATCCTGTTACATTCTAGTACATGATACTTGATTAAATAGTGTATTCATATCCATTCAACTGAATCTAGGAGGAAATCCGTAGAATCTTTTTTTTTTTTTTATATATACAAAGAAATCATTCTCTTTCGTGAATGCAAAAATACCCTTTTCTATTTTCTATCTAATCAAATTTTCAATTCGATTTGGATGAAGTCAAAAAGTGGTATATGAATAAATCCAAATTTTTATCTGGTAGAGACAAAAATTACTGGCATAATAATTTATTATTTTTCCCGATCGGTAAAATCCACAAAAAAGAAAGAAAAAGATGAAAAAAATTTATGATCAAAAATTCATTCATCTCAGTTATTCCACAAGAAGAAAAAGAGAAAAACAAGGGATCTGTTGAATTTCAAGTATTCAGTTTCACCAATAAGATACGTAGACTTACTTCCCATTTAGAATTGCACAAAAAGGATTTTTTATCGCAAAGAGGTCTACGAAAAATTCTGGGAAAACGTCAACGACTGCTGACTTATTTGTCAAAGAAAAATGGAGTACGTTATAAGAAATTAATTGGTCAGTTGGATATTCGGGAACCAAAAATTCATTAATTTAAAAATTTCAAGATTCGTTTTGAATTTATTATTAGTTATGAGATTTTTCCTTTTAATGAAAAATTTAGGAAATAATGAATCGGGGAAGAAAAAATATGACTGTACCGGATACAAGAAAGGGTTTGATGATAGTCAATATGGGTCCTCACCACCCATCAATGCATGGTGTTCTTCGACTGATCGTTACTCTCGAGGGTGAAGATGTTATTGACTGTGAACCCATATTGGGCTATTTACACAGAGGAATGGAAAAAATAGCAGAAAACCGAACAATTATACAATATCTGCCTTATGTAACACGTTGGGATTATTTAGCTACTATGTTCACAGAGGCAATAACGGTAAATGCACCAGAACAGTTGGGAAATGTTCAAGTACCCCAAAGAGCGAGTTATATAAGAGTAATTATGCTAGAACTGAGTCGTATAGCTTCTCATTTGTTATGGCTTGGACCTTTTATGGCGGATATTGGTGCACAGACTCCCTTTTTCTATATTTTCAGAGAGAGGGAATTACTATATGATTTATTTGAAGCTTCTACAGGTATGCGAATGATGCATAATTATTTCCGTATCGGAGGAGTAGCTGCTGATCTACCTCATGGATGGATAGATAAATGTTTGGATTTCTGCGATTATTTTTTAACCAGAGTTGCTGAATATGAAAAACTTATTACGCGGAATCCCATTTTTTTGGACCGAGTTGAAGGAGTGGGCATTATTGGTGGGGAGGAAGCAATAAATTGGGGCTTATCAGGACCCATGTTACGAGCTTCTGGAATACCATGGGATCTTCGTAAAGTTGATCATTATGAGTGTTACAATGAATTCGATTGGGAAGTCCAATGGCAAAAAGAAGGAGATTCATTAGCTCGTTATTTAGTACGAATAGGTGAAATGATGGAGTCCATAAAAATTATTCAACAGGCTATAGAAGGGATTCCGGGGGGGCCCTATGAGAATTTGGAAGTCCGACGCTTTGATTTTGATAGAGCAAAAAATTCTGAATGGAATGATTTGGAATATGGATTCATTAGTAAAAAACCTTCACCCAATTTTGAATTATCGAAACAAGAACTTTATATGAGAGTAGAAGCCCCAAAAGGAGAATTAGGAATTTATATGATAGGAGATAATAGTGTTTTCCCTTGGAGATGGAAAATTCGTCCACCCGGTTTCATCAATTTGCAAATTCTTCCCCAATTAGTTAAAAGAATGAAATTGGCTGATATCATGACGATACTAGGTAGTATAGATATCATTATGGGAGAAGTTGATCGTTGAAATGATAATTGATATGACAGAAGTGCAAGCTATCAATTCTTTTTCTAGTTCGGAATCCGTAAAAGAAGTCTATGGACTCATATCGCTGTTTATCCCCATTTTGTCCCTTATATTAGGAATCATAATAGGGGTACTCGTAATTGTGTGGTTAGAAAGAGAAATATCCGCAGCGATACAACAACGTATTGGGCCTGAATATGCTGGCCCATTGGGAATTCTTCAAGCTATAGCGGATGGGACCAAACTACTTTTTAAAGAGGACCTTTTCCCATCTAGAGGTAATATTCGTTTGTTTAGTATTGGACCGTCTCTAGCGGTTATATCGATTCTACTAAGTTATTTAGTAATGCCCTTCGGGTATCGTCTTGTTTTAGCCGATCTCAGTATCGGTGTTTTTTTATGGATCGCCATTTCAAGTATTGCCCCTATTGGGCTTCTTATGTCAGGATATGGCTCGAATAATAAATATTCCTTTTCGGGTGGTCTACGGGCTGCTGCTCAATCTATTAGTTATGAAATACCATTAACTCTATGTGTGTTATCAATATCTCTACGTGCGATTCGTTGGAACATGAACTTTTTACTTCTCTACTCGAAATAAAGAAAAGAGCTTGAACGTATTGAATAGATATTCCCCTTTTTATTTATCATTCGGATTGATGAGTTAAACCAGATAGTTATATGAGTGAAAGAAAACAGCCTCTAAATTCGCAGTAAGAAGACAAAATCTCATTCCCTATGTACAAGAATAAAATGGAAGTAAACATAAGATAAGCAGTGTAAACAGTTTACCCCAAGATTAGATTCTTTGATTAGTTATCATATCTTGAAGCGGGCACAAAAGATCAACTGTATGGAGTTTCCACTACTGTTTTGTATGTATTACCATACCTGGGATCAATCTAAAATAGTGGACGGTTAGAAACACTAAGGTACACAAAAGATTAGTAATGGAGATAGTTTTAGGTAGGAAAAAAGAGGTATTTCCACATAAAAAGAATCATAAGAAGGGCTTTAAGTTGGTAGAAATGATCAAGCAGTACTTCCTCACAATTCCGATCTAGAGTATGCTCCTATTCACTGATTAAGGGAATGACTATAAAGAACGAATTAATCCTTTTTTCGAAGTAGCTTCTTCTCAGAAAGAAGAACAGGAACAAAAGAAATGGAATACATACAATAATACAGACAATAAAAATATATATAGATAGAATAAGAAAAATGAAGAAAAAAAATAAATATTTTTTTTCTTCTATCCATACATATGGAATTCTTATCATGATTCATGAAATGAACTAGTCTCTAATTCTTTAATATCTATTGACATAACAAGTATTTTATTAAAGGATTAAGTTATTACTGAAACAAAGATAAATTTGAATTCTAAAGGATGAGAATGAGATCAATTCGGAAGTGTTTTTTTTTTTTCTTATTCTAGCAGACGGAATTTCATTGGTCTAATTTGGGATTATGTGATGTATCTTTATTCTTCTATTTACCTACAAAGATGTTGACGGAATCGGTCCTTACATTTATTTGTAACCATAGAGGAGCCGTATGAAGCTGAGGTCTCATGTACGGTTTTGGAATAGCGATAAGAACAGTGAGTGATGTTATTATCGACTATGATTATCTAATAGTTTAAGTACAGTTGATATAGTTGAGGCGCAGTCAAAATATGGTTTTTGGGGGTGGAATCTATGGCGTCAACCTATAGGATTTATAGTTTTTCTAATTTCTTCTCTAGCAGAATGTGAGAGATTACCTTTTGATTTACCAGAAGCAGAAGAGGAATTAGTAGCAGGTTATCAAACCGAATATTCAGGTATCAAATACGGTTTATTTTACGTTGCTTCTTACCTAAATTTATTAGTTTCTTCATTATTTGTAACAGTTCTTTACTTAGGTGGGTGGAATTTATTTATTCCATACATATTCATTCCCGAGCTTTTGGTAAAAAATAAAATGGTTGTAGTCTTTGGAATGACAATTGGTATCTTTATTACATTAGTTAAAGCTTATTTGTTTCTGTTCATTTCTATCACAACAAGATGGACTTTACCTAGGATGAGAATGGATCAGCTATTAAATCTTGGATGGAAATTTCTTTTACCTATCTCTTTAGGTAATCTATTATTGACAACTTCTTTTCAACTTGTTTCACTATAAATAATAGAATATGATAACGATATTCTAGATTCCTAACCTTTCTCAAACAAGAAAAAGAAACATCACTTTATTCATGGATATCTACAATATGTTCCCTATGGTGACTGGGTTCATAAATTACGGTCAACAAACAATACGAGCTGCAAGGTACATTGGTCAAAGTTTTATAATTACCCTATCTCACACAAATCGTTTACCTGTAACTATTCAATATCCTTATGAAAAATCAATCGCATCAGAGCGTTTCCGTGGTCGAATTCACTTTGAATTTGATAAATGTATTGCTTGTGAAGTATGTGTTCGTGTATGTCCAATAGATCTACCCGTTGTTGATTGGAGATTAGAAAAAAATATAAAAAAAAAACAATTGCTTAATTACAGTATTGATTTTGGATTCTGTATATTTTGTGGTAACTGTGTCGAGTATTGTCCAACAAACTGTTTATCAATGACTGAAGAATATGAACTTTCCACTTATGATCGTCACGAGTTGAATTATAATCAAATTGCTTTGGGACGATTACCGATGTCAGTAATTGGAGATTACACAATTCAAACAGTTCTGAATTGGACTCAAATCAAAATAGACAAGAATAAACTACCTGATTCGAGAACGATTACCAATTACTAAGATTTTGTTTTAATATAGAACTTTTTTTCATTTTGGTTGATTTCATTTTGGTTGATTAGTAACTCTTAATACTAACTATAATATAACCATTTAGTATTGAGAATTATTGTTTGATTTAAGCTGAAAATACATTTTCCTCATAATTTATTTCGGAATAAACAATTTGAATTACTCTTTTTCGAATAAAAATAGGAATAAGATTAAATTCAATTAGAAACATTTCATATACAAGAAAAAATGGAGTAACCCTTTTTCTGAATCATTCAGTAAGGTCATGAAATATTTCGACTTATTTATCTCTTATTTTATACATAATGGATTTACTTGGACCAATACATGATATTCTTGTAATATTTCTGGGATCAGTTCTTATATTAGGGGGTTTGGGAGTAGTATTACTTAACAATCTAATTTATTCTGCCTTTTCATTGGGATGGGTTCTTTTTTGTATATCCTTATTCTATATTTCATCAAACTCCTATTTTGTAGCTGCTGCGCAGCTCCTTATTTATGTGGGAGCCATAAATGTCTTAATTATATTTGCTGTAATGTTCATAAGTGGTTCAGAATATTCTAATGATTCCCATCTTTGGACCATTGGGGATGGGGTCACTTCAGTGGTTTGTACAAGTATTTTTTTTTCACTAATTACTACTATCCCAGATACATCATGGTACGGGATTATTTGGACTACAAGATCAAACCAAATTATAGAACAGGACCTAATAAGTAATGTTCAACAAATTGGGATTCATTTATCAACAAATTTTTATCTTCCGTTTGAACTTATTTCGATAATTCTTTTAATTTCTTTAATAGGTGCAATTACTATGGCTCGTCAATAATAAATACTTAGAATTTCAAATTCTAAATCAAATAAAAAATAGAAAGGTTTTCGTTAAATTTATTGCCAATACCCTCTTTTCTTTTGTAATTGTTCTATTTTAGTCAAGTGAATCAGTTGAATTGTTATTCGTATTGAAATTTGATGAGGAATTAGTCAATGATGTTCGAACATGTACTAGTTTTGAGTGTATATTTATTTTCTATCGGTATCTATGGATTGATCACAAGTCGAAACATGGTTAGAGCACTTATGTGTCTTGATCTTATACTAAATTCGGTTAATATTAATCTCGTAACATTTTCTGATTTATTTGATAGTCGACAATTAAAAGGAGACATTTTCTCAATCTTTGTTATAGCTGTTGCAGCTGCTGAAGCAGCTATTGGCCTAGCTATTGTTTCGTCGATCTACCGTAACAGAAAATCAACTCGTATCAATCAATCCAACTTGTTGAATAATTAGTAGCAATAATCATAAATAATCATATAAATAAAGACATATTAAGACATATATATAATATTTATTGTATAATTTAGAATTTATCTATATAATATATTCATATTGATCTGATTAACCAATTTGAATTCGCATGTGCTATGACCACGTTTGTGAAAAGTCAGAATTTCTTAGCCCTTTCCTATGAACAGATTTAGAAATATTAATCCATCTAAAGATGGATTAATAAAATTTGATAAACCACTGATTCGTCTGGTGTTTATAATATTATAATATAAATATATGATTCATTTACTATGGATTTTACCAGACCAGATCGAAAAGTTTTATGTTCAAAACTGGAATTTGTAGACCCAATGTCACATTCAGTAAAAATTTATGATACATGTATAGGGTGTACTCAATGTGTACGAGCCTGTCCCACAGATGTATTGGAAATGATACCTTGGAATGGATGTAAAGCTAAACAAATTGCTTCTGCGCCAAGAACCGAGGACTGTGTAGGTTGTAAGAGATGTGAATCTGCTTGCCCAACAAATTTTTTGAGTGTTCGTGTTTATTTATGGCATGAAACAACTCGGAGCATGGGTCTATCTTATTGATACGTTACAAAAAACTCCACTTGAATCATTTGATTCCTTTTTACCGACAAAAACCCGTACTCGATAAAATATATTATTCCGAGCACGGGTTTTTCTGGTCAAAGCGTATCTTGTCTTTATCACGAGTTATTTTCCTTGGTTAACAATAATTGTCGTTTTGCCAATATTTGCAGCTTCTTCCATTTTTTTTCTCCCCCATAAAGGGAATAAGGTCTTTCGATGGTATACTACTTGTATTTGTTTAATGGAACTCCTCCTAACAACCTATGTATTCTGTTATCATTTCCAATTGGATGATCAATTAATCCAATTGGAGGAGGATTTCAAATGTATAAATATTTTTGATTTTCACTGGAGACTGGGAATCGATGGACTTTCCATAGGACCCATTTTACTAACAGGATTTATCACTACTTTGGCAACTTTAGCGGCTTGGCCAGTTACTCGAAATTCGCGATTGTTCTATTTACTAATGTTAGTAATGTATAGTGGTCAAATAGGATTATTTTCTTCTCGAGACCTTTTACTTTTTTTCATCATGTGGGAGTTAGAATTAATTCCTGTTTACTTACTTCTATCTATGTGGGGGGGAAAGAAACGTTTGTATTCGGCTACAAAGTTTATTTTGTACACTGCAGGGGGTTCTGTTTTTCTCTTAATAGGAGTTTTAGGTATGGGTTTATATGGTTCCAATGAACCAACATTAGATTTTGAAAGATTAGCTAATCAATCATATCCTGTAGCATTGGAAATAATATTCTATTTTGGGTTCCTTATTGCTTATGCTGTCAAATCGCCGATTATACCCCTGCATACATGGTTACCAGATACCCATGGAGAAGCACATTACAGTACATGTATGCTTCTAGCTGGAATCTTATTAAAAATGGGAGCATATGGATTGATTCGAATTAATATGGAATTATTACCCCACGCTCATTCTCTATTTTCTCCCTGGTTGGTGATAGTTGGAACGATACAAATAATCTATGCAGCTTCAACCTCTTTCGGTCAACGCAATTTAAAAAAGAGAATAGCCTGCTCTTCCGTATCTCACATGGGTTTCATAATTATAGGAATTGGTTCTATAACCGACACAGGACTTAATGGGGCTATTCTACAAATACTCTCTCATGGATTTATTGGTGCTGCACTTTTTTTCTTGTCGGGAACGAGTTGTGATAGAATACGTTTTGTTTATCTAGACGAAATGGGTGGGATATCTCTTCCAATGCCAAAGATATTTACTATGTTTAGTAGTTTCTCGATGGCTTCTCTTGCATTGCCGGGAATGAGTGGTTTTGTTGCCGAATTAGTAGTATTTTTGGGGATAATTACCAGTCCAAAATATCTTTTAATGCCAAAAATTCTAATTACTTTTGTAATGGCAATTGGAATGATATTAACTCCTATTTATTTATTGTCTATGTCACGTCAGATGTTCTATGGATACAAGTTATTCAATGTCCCAAACTCCCTTTTTGTAGATTCTGGACCACGAGAACTATTTGTTTCGATCTGTATCTTTTTACCCGTAATAGGTATTGGTATTTATCCGGATTGCGTTTTCTCACTATCAGTTGATAAAATAGAAGGTATTTTATCTAATTATTTTCATAGATAGTTTTCATTAATGAGAAAGTATTATAATTCTGTGGTTTTCATTTACTATTTTTTATTCCCCATACAATGGAAAAAAGTGAATTCAAATTGTAATTAGATACATCTCGAGTTTTGGAGAACTATGGAAGTGGTTCTCCAAAACTCGCACAAACTTTCATTATATATGGCCTGATATTCTTATCTTATGTATTTCTTTGTATTCTTTTTATGTTTATGTAATTTATTCAATTAGATTGTAATGTGAATGAACCATAACTATGTAGACCTATTCCTAATAGATTGATACCAAAATAGCATATCCAAATTATAAGAAATCCTATAGAAGCTACAAGTGCTGGATTGGTACCTTGAAAATTGATATTTATTCTAATATGCGAATAAATCGCGAATATGGTCCAAGTAATAAATGCCCAAGTTTCTTTGGGGTCCCAATTCCAATAGGATCCCCATGCCTCATTAGCCCATACTGCTCCCGAAAGTATGCCCATGGTTAAAAAAATGAACCCTAAACTAATGATACGATAAGTCCAATAATCCAAACGCTGAGTCAATTGATATTTGTAATAATTTCGAAATGAAAGAAAAGAGGTGTTTTTAAAAACACTTCTTTTTTTATTCAAATATTCGGTCTCAGCAAAGAAAAATGACTTAATTAATAAATTTTTCCTTTTACAAAAAATATCCATGTTTTTTCGAAATGTAATAACTAAAAGAGCGACTGATAATAATGATCCGCATAAAAGAGTTGCATAGCTCAATAACATCATACTTACGTGCATCATTAACCATTGAGATTTTAGAGCAGGTACTAATATTGCAGATTGTCGCATTTCAGTTGAAAGACATGACGTGACGAAGCCTTGAGTAAAAATAACACTTGGTACGGTTATTACGCTTAAATCATTTTTATAATTCCTAAGATAGGGAATCATATGAATAATGGAGAAACTCCACGAAAGGAAGATTAATGATTCGTATAAATTACTTAACGGAAAATGCCCCGAATAAATCCACCGAGTAATTAATAATCCTGTTATAGAGAAAAAAGTGGATATTATCCCTTTTTCCGACGAATCACATAATCCTGCAATTTTGGGGATTAATAAGGTCATCAAATGAATCGTAATCACAATTGAAATGATCGAAAAAGAGATATGAGTTAATATATGTTCTAAAGTCACAAATATCATAAAAAAGGTCCCATTGCCAAATGGAAATCAGGAATTAAATATATTATAGAATATATCTATTCTGCCCTTTTATGGGATGCCGCCACTCGGACTCGAACCGAGATGCTCTAGCACTGCTTCCTAAGAGCAGCGTGTCTACCGATTTCACCATGGCGGCTTGGCTTACTTGAAATAATAATAGTCGATTCATGTTGAATCGTCGAGATTCGACGATTCAACATGGATCGATGAATAAATACTCGTATCTAGTCTAAATTAGACATATATATTTTATTTGAATGCTCAATCAATGATCTATCGTCATAGGGTTCAGTTTTAACAATCAATTTTCACGTCCTATAAAATTTTTCCGTAACAGTTAGAACTGGATAGTTTTGCTCTCATATGAGATATAGAACTCAGAATGGAATCGTCTTTTTTTTATCTTTTTTTGATGATTTTGTTCATGGATACAAAAAAATGGATTTTAGTAACGAACAAAATCAAATAACTATACCTACTATTTCATATGTATCACAATTTCATCATTAAATCAAGAAATTTTTCTAACAATTTCGATACCTTACTTATTTCGATACCTTACTTATTATTATTAAATATTACTATTCCCTATTGTGTAAATAATTCTACATTTATGATAACATATTTCTCAAATCAATTAGGTTTTGGGGCTAGGCATATAACAAAAGAATTTCAATCTCTATTACAATTGTACTTTTTCCAATTTATTCGATTTTTCTATTGAAAAAAGTACAATTGATAGGAAAAAAACAACCATCTCATGAATTAAATATATATACTCTAATGAAAAGAAAAAATAACACTTAGAACCCCGTACGTAGCATCTGTCTATTGCTAATTCTTTTGTCTTTTATCTATAGTAATAATTCTGTCTATAGACAAAAGAATTGGTATTCCACATACCGCAACAATTATTATTAACTAATATGCAAGAGTTCATTAGTTAATGTGAATCATTCATCTTAAAAAGTTTCAATTTTTGCGTGTTGTGTGTATTCAAATTATTCCAGGGCTTTATTATTTTTTTGTTGCACAAAAAAACTTTTTGAATGCCTAGTAGAAACCGATTTAGCTAAAGAAAAAGCTTTTATTGCAGCTAAATACCCCCTTTTCTTCCAAATATTTCTACGAATACGTTTTTTTGATATAGAAGTGCGTTTTTTTGGAACCGCCATTAAAAAAAAAGTTACTAATTTTTATTGTTCTATGTGAAAGACATGTATTGTTCAAAAAAAAATAGATTGTTCTTTCTTTTTATCTATACTTATTGCACCAATAATAGTTTTATTTTCGTTTTTTTTTTTCATTTTTATAAAACATTTCATAACATACAAATATATAATAATAAATCATAGATATATTCTATATAACTATATAAATATATACATATATATCATATAACATATCGTATTAACACTGGTTAATACTTGGTTAATACTAAAGTAGTTAAACAAAAGATTCCCTGGATCTTAATAAACAAAAGTTTTACTTATTAGATTTGAAGCCAATTAATAAAATTCGTAACATTTTAAATAAATTAACTAAAATAACATAAATTAACTAAAATAACTAGGTTTTTCATTTTTTTGAGTCGAGTTATTAGTGGCCAATATGATCCATATTCGAATCAAATATCAAATACTGTTTTGGTGTAACTTTTTCTTTACTTAAATTTTGTATATACTAGTAGTATGATTCAAAATTTCATATTTTGTATCTTAATTAAGTATCTATCTTTACTATTGAGCAGTAATATTTTCTTAGTTATTTGATCATATTATTTGATATTTGCTTTGCCAACCGATTGTAATTTTTTTTTATTGTTCCCTTGGAATAATTGGTGAATTGAAAACAATTAAATTTTCAATTTATAAAATATAAAATAAGAGAAAAATTCGAATTTCTTTTTTTATGGAACATACATATCAATATGCGTATATAATACTCTTTCTTCCACTTCCAGTTACTATGCCAATAGGATTTGGACTTCTGTTTGTTCCGACAGCAACAAAAAATATTCGTCGTATGTGGGCTTTTGTTAGTGTTTTACTGCTAAGTATGGTTATGGGGTTTTCGGTCAATCTGGCTATTCAGCAAATAAATGGAAGTTTTATCTATCAATATCTATGTTCTTGGACCATCAATAATGATTTTTCCTTAGAGTTCGGATACTTGATCGATCCACTTACTTCTATTATGTCATTACTAATTTCTACTGTTGGAATCATGGTTCTTATGTATAGTGACAATTATATGTCTCACGATCAGGGATATCTGAGATTTTTTGCTTATATGAGTTTTTTCAATACTTCCATGTTGGGATTAGTTACTAGTTCCAATTTGATACAAATTCATATTTTTTGGGAACTAGTGGGAATGTGTTCCTATTTATTAATAGGTTTTTGGTTCACACGACCTATTGCAGCAAGTGCTTGTCAAAAAGCTTTTGTAATTAATCGTGTAGGTGATTTTGGTTTATTATTAGGAATCTTAGGTTTTTATTGGATAACAGGTAGTTTAGAATTTAGAGATTTGTTCGAAATAGTTAATAACTTGATCCATAATAATGGGGTCAATTTAAAATTTGCTATTTTATGTGCCTGTTTATTATTTCTTGGTGCAGTTGCTAAATCCGCACAATTTCCCCTTCACGTGTGGTTACCTGATGCTATGGAGGGCCCTACTCCCATTTCGGCTCTTATTCATGCTGCTACTATGGTAGCAGCCGGAATTTTTCTTGTAGCACGACTTCGTCCTCTTTTTATAGTCATACCTTACATAATGAATCTCATTTCTTTAATAGGTATAATAACACTATTATTAGGAGCTACTTTGGCTCTTGCTCAAGGAGACATTAAAAGAAGTTTAGCCTATTCGACAGTGTCTCAATTGGGTTATATTATGTTAGCCCCAGGTATAGGTTCTTATCGAGCTGCTTTATTTCATTTGATCACTCATGCCTATTCTAAAGCTTTATTGTTTTTGGGATCCGGATCTATTATTCATTCAATGGAACCCGTTGTTGGATATTCGCCGGATAAAAGTCAGAATATGGTTCTTATGGGTGGTTTAAAAAAATATGTTCCAGTTACAAGAATCACGTTTTTATTAGGTACACTTTCTCTTTGTGGTATTCCACCTCTTGCTTGTTTTTGGTCCAAAGATGAAATTCTTACTGATAGTTGGTTGTATTCACCAATTTTCGCAATAATAGCTTATTTCACAGCAGGATTAACCGCATTTTATATGTTTCGAGTGTATTTACTTACTTTTGATGGCTGTTTGCGCGTTCATTTTCAAAATTATAGTAGCACTAAGCGTAGCTTGTTCTGTTCAATGTCTGTATCTGTATGGGGGAGAGAACCACTTAAAATAGACAATGAAAATTTACCTTTCTTAATCTTAAAAAGAAATATTAATAATAAGGTATTCTTTTTTTCATTTTTTTCAAAGGGTACATATAAAAATAAAATTTATAATAATGTAATAAATCGGATGCAATACTTTCGTACGTACTTTCAAAATAAATACACTTACATGTATCCTCATGAATCGGAAAATACTGTGCTATTTCCTCTGCTTGTATTAGTACTATTTACTCTGGTCGTTGGATTAATAGGAATTCCTTTTAATCAAGGAGTAATATATTTTGATATATTATCG